TCTTCGGATTAAAGAAAGGAGGAGGTCAAATTCAGAGTGCTCTTCTATTTTTCCGTATAAATTTTGAACTAACAAACCAAAAATAGAATCACGCTCTGTAGGATTTGAACCTACGACATTGGGTTTTGGAGACCCACGTTCTACCGAACTGAACTAAGAGCGCTTTCTTGTCCCAATCACAAAAAAGGAGACTGTAAGTAAAAAAGAGTCTTTTTTTACCTCTACTCTATTTTGAATGCTTATACTATATATAGAGAATATGATATCTATTAAAAATGGAGTATGTCCCATTTTCAATTTTAATTAATCTCAATTGATCCTTTGTTATTGCTCAGAGACGAAGTAATCGATAGGGATGACAGGATTTGAACCCGTGACATTTTGTACCCAAAACAAACGCGCTACCAAGCTGCGCTACATCCCTTTGTAATTCATTTATAATGTTATTGTAAAGACTACCTGTTTTGTTTTCCACATACTTTATTTCATTTTGATATCCATTATCATTTTTTCTTTTTGATCTCATATCATATATTATATAATAAGAAACTTACGCAAATTTCGTTAATGCTCGAGAAAAAGGGCGGCGCTTTCTTTTTTAAGAAAAGGAAAATCTTATCTATGAAATTGTTGTACATTTTATGTTAATTTGAATTAGAGATTCCGTGTACAAACCAAATGCAAGTTGCCTTGAATTACATAGAATCGGTTCTATATCTATTAGAATTATGTATTAGAATAAAATAAAGAGTAGTTATTACAATAAAGAAACAATAAAGAATAAAGAAGGAGGATTCAAAATGCGAGATCTAAAAACATATCTATCCGTGGCACCGGTAATAAGTACTCTATGGTTTGCGTCTTTAGCAGGCCTATTGATAGAGATCAATCGTTTTTTCCCCGATGGATTGACATTGCCTTTTTTTTCATTCTAGTTATCAACGCGTGGGGGAGAGGGTGAAGAAGATTAGAGATACAATTAAATATCTGTGACTACTACCCCCTCCTCTTTTTTTTTATTTAATTTGAATAAGTTAGAAAAGAAAAAAAGTGGATTCAACTTCAGTAAAACTCGGAACTCGGGGTCCGCGCTTCCAGTGAAAGTAACTTCAATTAAATTAAAATTAAGAGAAGGTAGTTAGAAATGTAGTTAGTGCAACAGTATTCTACAAGACGCTTAAATGAATTACTGTGATTCTCATCGAAACTTCTAATTGAGATAGAGTTTAAAATCTTTGTATTACTTATTATTACTATAATTAGAACTATATTAGTTGCAATGAAATTTTTCATAATTTGGATTTCGAGTTAGCAACTTCACTTCTTTTTCCTTCCTTTCTTCGTTACTTCAGATCGGAAAATAGAAGAGTTGAATGAATAAAAAACCCCAAAATCCCAAGGAGGTTTATGGCCAAGGGGAAAGATGTTCGGGTAAGGATTATTTTAGAATGTACCGGTTGTGTTCGAAAGAGTGTTAATAAGAAATCAACAGGCATTTCGAGATATATTACTCAAAAGAATCGACACAATACGCCCAGTCGATTGGAATTGAGAAAATTCTGTCCCTATTGTTACAAACATACAATTCACGGGGAGATAAAGAAATAGATGGAATTTCTCGCTTGCGTGTCACCTTTTCAAGGAAGATGACAATGATATAAAGAAGATATTAAATATAGAATAATATAGTATAGAAAGAATACTATAGAATCTTATCGAATATATATTATCTTACTATAATAAATATATTATGCATAGAATATATTATCCTATAATATATTACGCTACTATATATTCGAAATTCGAATTCTATCTATTTCTATATATTTATATATATACTATATATTTATATATATAGATAAATATAAATAAATAGATTTTAAATAAATAGAGAAATATATTCTATTGAATAGTAATATATTCAATTAAAATATTCTATTAAATAGAATATTATTCTATTATAAAATAGTATATTAAATAGAATATTATTCTATTATTTCAAATATTCTATTAAATAGAATATTATTATATTAATAGAAATATATAATTAAAATAATAAAAATGAAAATAATTAAATATTAATTATTTAATTAAAATTGAATAGAATAAAAAAAATATTAAATAATAAATATTAAATAGATAATTCAATATATATATCTAAAAGATAGAAATTAAATAAAAAAACAAAAAAATATTCAATATATATTCAATATTCTAAATATTAAATATAAAATAAACAAAACAAATCCTATTTCTGCATTCGAAATCATTTTTGATCCAATTGAACGAAATAGGATTTTTGAAATAAGGAAGAAACAAACCATGGATAAATCCAAACGACTTTTCCCTAAGTCCAAGCGATCTTTTCGTAGGCGTTTGCCCCCGATCCAATCGGGGGATCGAATTGATTATAGAAACATGAGTTTAATTAGTCGATTTATTAGTGAACAAGGAAAAATATTATCTAGACGGGTGAATAGATTGAGTTTAAAACAACAACGATTAATTACTATTGCTATAAAACAAGCTCGTATTTTATCTTTGTTACCTTTTCTTAATAATGAAAAACAATTTGAAAAAAAGCGAGTTGGGCACTCTAACTACTGATCTTAGAACCAGCAAGCAAAATAGGCTTACTCAAATTGAAATGGGATCACAATTCCAATTCGAATTGAACCATAGATTGATGTTTTGTTCAAAAAAAAAGGAAAATCCAAATTTGATTTTCGTGTCGTAAGAAAAAAAACGAATTGGGGGAGAAGAAACGTTTTTTTTATTGAATGTTTTGTTTAGTTTGACTACTTTACTTGATCATATTATCATCATATTTTATCGTACGAGTTTCTATTCTACCTTCATTTCTATTCTATCTTCCCGGAATTTATTTTCAAGAAATTCCATGTAAAAAATTCTATGGATTCCTTACAATTTCCTTATTTTCTAATGTCATTGGAAATAGTATAAAGACAATTCCTATTTAATATAGCTATTTGTGCAAGTATTTTACGATTAAGAAGCAATTGTCTCTTGTACAGATTATTTATTAATCTACTATAACTATAGGATACCCTGTTTTCACGAATTACTGCATTTATCCGAGTGACCCACAAACGACGAAAATTTCTTTTCTGTCTATCTCTATCCCGATGGGCCGAAACCAAAGCTCTTATTTTTTGTTGAGTAATGCTTCGAGTAAGTCTTGAATGAGCCCCGCGAAAGCTTGATATGAATAAACGAATTTTTGTTCTACGTCTCCGGGCTATATATCCTCGTCGAATTCTGGTCATTGAGTACACGAAACTTTGATGAATAACTAATTGGTTTCTTTCAGTTATTCTTTATTCCCCTTTTCTATAATAACAAAACGGATTTTTCCAATGTATAAAATAATAATTCCAACGGCTTTTGCTACTATAACCTTCCCAACCACGATTTTTTCTTTTTTTTTTTTTGGAGACATTTCGTCTCGAAATAAGAATAAGCAACTGTATTGATATTAGGTCTCAAACACAAACAAAAATATAATAAATAAAAATAAGCAGTAAATAGAAATAGATAAATAGTGGGTTCCATCGTTTCTATGGTTACTTCTTAAACGGTGAGGTCTTCTCTATACACCGGAGCCCCCTCCTGCATTTAATCATTGAATCAATGCTATTGTTAACGTGTACAGTTCACATTCTTTTGCTCTACCTATGAATTCTCCAGTAATAGGTCTTTCACAAGGAAATCATCTATTATAGTAACGGTATTTAATTATGAGGATTATCTAATTCGTTGACCCTCTTAGTCCGCTCTTGCAAGAGTAGGGGCATAATTTTTCAGCCTGTTAACTTTTAATAAGATTTTCCCTGCTTAATGGATAATCAGTTGTTACCAATGGGAAATTCTTTCTTGTTTAAAATTGAAAATTGAGGTGATTGAATTTGCACCAATCAAACCATAAATTTGATACACAATAGACGAATGTGATAGATCTTTTTTTTTTTTAGATAATGAAGGTCATTCTTCTATTCTATCCTATTCATCCGTACTGACACAGATAGTGGAAAAATTTTTCCTTTCTTTTGTCCAAGCTCATGATCTAAACAAGTCGCACATACACCCTAGTACATGTTCCTCGGCGCTGAGGACATCCTCCAAGAGCGGGGGATTTGGTAACATTTCTAATTGGCTGTCGTGTGTTTCTAATAAGTTGTTTAATAGTTGGCATCGTGAATCGTATGCATAATGGGCTGGTTTAGATCGATCGTAACCGTATGATTCTGAATTTTTTCTATATTAATATTCTATTATATTAATATTCTATTATTAATAAATAGACTAATTAATTAGTAATTAAATAACTATTAATTAAGAATATTAATTATTAATTAAATAATAGATATTTAAATAAATAATAGAATATTAAATCGAAATTTCGGTAAAAAAAAAAGATCAAATTGTGATTTGCATGAAATTTCTTCTATTTCTTATGCAACTGCTACAAGATCAACAATTCCATGAGCTTGGGCTTCTGTTGCTGACATAAAAACATCTCTTTCCATGTCTTCGGATACAACCCATAAGGGTTTTCCCGTTCTTTGTGCATAAATCCTTGTCATGATTTCACGCAGTTTCAGTAGTTCTTCTGCTTCCAGGACAAATTCTGCTATTTGTGCCTGATAAAAACCAGCAATAGGTTGATGAATCATTACCCTGATCATATAAGAAAAAAAAGGTTTAGTCTAGCTCCCATAATATAATAAATAATAGAAATATAATAAATAAGAAAGGTCCGGGAAGAGATAAAAAAGAATAAGAAAAGACGATAGAATTGAACAACCGTACAGGCATTGTTATTGTTTGTATATTGCATACGGCTTCACACTAGAATTCACTTTTATTTTACCTTTCATCGAAAAAAAATCTAGGCTTAAATCAGTAAATGATCCAATAACCACCCTTTCCTTGGGAAGAGGTAAAAAGCAAAAATACTATGGTGGTCCCGTTGCTTTATTTTATCAGTGATTTAGCAATCCCAAAGTTTCTTTTTTTTTTTAGTTGAAAAAAAATAATAATAAATAATAATAGAATCTTTTTTTTTGTACTCTTTCATAACATAAATAGTGTTAAGAACCCTCCGGTGCGAAAACAAAAATGTTTGTGACGCTGAAAGAGGTTCCTGATAGAATAAAATCAGAAAGGCCCTTAATATCCCATACGACTCTTTCGATACATAATCTAATGTTTAAAAAAAATTTCTTATATCTATATCGAATTCGAAATGCCATGCTATTATTACTTAATATTTCTATTTCATATGGCGAAGGCATAGTTTTTTTCTTTCAAATAAAAACCCATTGGCGCCAAGCATGAGGGAATGCTAAACGTTTGGTAATTTTTCCTCCGACCAGAATAAAAGATCCCATTGAAGCAGCTAATCCCATGCATACTGTTTGTACATCTGGTCGCACAAATTGCATAGTATCATAAATAGCTACTCCGGGTATTACCCATCCGCCAGGAGAGTTTATAAACAAATACAAATCTTTGGTCTCGCTCTCTATACTGAGATATACCATAAGACCAATAAGTTGATTCGAGATCTCACTATCAACACCTTGACCTAAAAAAAGTAACCTTTCTCGATAAAGTCGGTTGATTAGGATAAAATTCTATCCTCTAGAAACCGTACATGCACCTTTTGATGCATACGGTTCACCAAAAATAACGAAAATAAAAAAAAAAAGAATCAATGTTTAGATTCTAACCCTGCTTTTTTTTGATAGTGAGTACTTTGTTAACCTTTATTTTGAATGAGGGGGCTTTTCTTCTATTTTTTAAGAAAGATGAGTTTTGACGCGTTTACTTATAAAAAAATTAATTAAACTTATCAAATTAACTTCTTATTGATGTATTCGTTCATCGTGATTGAATTCAAATCACGATGGCATTCTCTTGTTCCTGAGTGGGCTTCGTCAATTCTTTTAGGTTTGTGCTCTACTCCGAGTAAAGATCTGCCCGATTTTTATTTGCACATATAGGGCAAATGCTCTAATACCGCGTCTTTTTGTTACAACTTCGTTTTTTTTAATTCATTTAACGTTTCTGTCAAATATTTGACGTATTCATTATATTATTTTATTCGATTGAATATGATTTTCGGTTCGAATCAAAATTTATAAAAAATTTCTAATATAGAATATGATACAAGTAGTAATGATAATAGATATATTACCAATTGGATTTGCTAAACGGAGTCTGGATACTTCATTTTGTTGGTCTAAACAAGGCAACCATAAAGTATTCTAATTGATAATATTAATTTGAGTACCTCAAAAGCATAGATTTAATTGAACTTGATTGCACTTCACGCTCCAAATTTTTGATGATTTAATCAATCTTTCTTGGGCGAAACAGAGGGATATCTCAATCGGGTGAGAGAACGGGGGAATTCCGTATGACCCAATATATCTGACAAGTCGCACTATAAGTCAATCCAAAGTGAATCGTCTTCTCCAGGATGTCGAAAAGGGACTTTTGGAACACCAATAGGCATTAAATGAAAGAAAAAAGATTAAGTACTCTATTTCACTTTGATATGAAAACGTAACAATGAATTTTTTGTTTTAAGAATATTGACCTTTCTAATTTACTAATATATTCGTAATATTTTGTAATATTTTATACGTGGATTTCTATTTCTATTAGAATTTCTATTTAGAATTTCTAAAAATAGAAAAAAGAAATATATAAAATATAAGGAAGACAAACCGAATAGAGTCAAATTATTACGAATAAGTCCTTTGAATGATGAACAAATTTCTATGTGTTCACTCATAGAAAATGGAGTCAGCTACCCGTTGCGTATTGGTACTTATCGGGTATAAAATAGATTTGCTTCTCTTTTTTTTGTTCCTACAAACAGAATTGTTATATTATTACTAAAATACTCAAAAAAAGAATAGAAAAAAAATAGTAATTCTTTCCCCACTTAAAAAGAGAGATCCATAACATAGTTTTTCCAGTGCAATAAAGTTACATAGTGTTTATTTTTCGTGAATAAAGGGGTATTTCCATGGGTTTGCCTTGGTATCGTGTTCATACCGTCGTATTGAATGATCCCGGTCGTTTGCTGTCTGTCCATATAATGCATACAGCGTTGGTTGCTGGTTGGGCTGGTTCGATGGCTCTATATGAATTAGCAGTTTTTGATCCCTCTGACCCCGTTCTTGATCCGATGTGGAGACAAGGTATGTTCGTTATACCGTTCATGACTCGTTTAGGAATAACCAATTCGTGGGGTGGTTGGAATATCACAGGAGGAACTATAAGCAATCCGGGTATTTGGAGTTATGAAGGTGTGGCTGGGGCGCATATTGTGTTTTCTGGCTTGTGTTTCTTAGCAGCTATTTGGCATTGGGTGTATTGGGATCTAGAAATATTTTTTGATGAGCGTACAGGAAAACCGTCTTTGGATTTGCCCAAGATTTTTGGAATTCATTTATTTCTCTCAGGGGTAGCTTGCTTTGGGTTTGGCGCTTTTCATGTAACCGGATTGTATGGTCCTGGAATATGGGTCTCCGATCCTTATGGATTAACTGGAAAGGTACAACCAGTAAGTCCAGCATGGGGTGTGGAAGGTTTTGATCCCTTTGTTCCTGGAGGAATAGCTTCTCATCATATTGCAGCGGGTACATTGGGCATATTGGCGGGCCTATTTCATCTTAGTGTCCGTCCGCCCCAACGTTTATACAAAGGATTACGTATGGGAAATATTGAAACTGTCCTTTCCAGTAGTATCGCTGCTGTCTTTTTTGCAGCGTTTGTTGTTGCTGGAACTATGTGGTATGGTTCAGCAACTACCCCGATTGAATTATTTGGTCCCACTCGTTATCAATGGGATCAAGGATACTTCCAGCAAGAAATATATCGAAGAGTTAGTGCCGGGCTAGCCGAAAATCAAAATTTATCCGAAGCTTGGTCTAAAATTCCCGAAAAATTAACTTTTTATGATTACATTGGCAATAATCCTGCAAAAGGTGGATTGTTCAGAGCAGGGTCGATGGACAACGGGGATGGAATAGCTGTTGGATGGTTAGGACATCCTATCTTTAGAGATAAAGAAGGGCGTGAACTTTTTGTACGCCGTATGCCTACTTTTTTTGAAACATTTCCAGTTGTTTTGGTAGACGGAGATGGGATTGTTAGAGCCGATGTTCCTTTTCGAAGGGCAGAGTCGAAGTATAGTGTCGAACAAGTAGGTGTAACTGTTGAGTTCTATGGTGGTGAACTAAATGGAGTCAGTTATAGTGATCCTGCTACTGTCAAAAAATATGCTAGACGCGCTCAATTAGGCGAAATTTTTGAATTAGATCGTGCTACTTTGAAATCCGATGGTGTTTTTCGTAGTAGTCCAAGGGGTTGGTTTACTTTTGGACATGCTTCGTTCGCTCTGCTCTTTTTCTTCGGACACATTTGGCATGGTGCTCGAACTTTGTTCAGAGATGTTTTTGCTGGGATTGATCCAGATTTAGATGCTCAAGTGGAATTTGGAGCATTCCAAAAACTTGGAGATCCAACTACAAAAAGACAAGTAGTCTGATACAATATTTGATCTCGTAGTTTTCGCCTCTATTTTATTTTTGTAATTTTCCATAGGGTATGTAGATATCTTAATTTGAATCGCCACCTTTTCTTTGAATTTTGGTCTTTTTTTATCCGGTAGACGCTCCAAAATAAACAGGTATGAAAGCTATAATTGTAAACCACAATTGAATTTATGGAAGCATTGGTTTATACATTCCTTTTAGTCTCAACTTTAGGAATAATTTTTTTCGCTATTTTTTTTCGAGAACCGCCGAAAATTCAAACTAAAAAGGTAAAATGATTTTTTGATATCTTAATTGAAATAAAGAGGTAAAGAGCCTCCCAATATTGGGAGGCTCTTTTAGTCCCCGTGTTCCTCGAATGGATCTCTTAGTTGTTGAGAGGGTTGCCCAAAAGCAGTATATAAAGCATACCCAGTAAAACTTACAAGTAAACCAGATATAGAGATGGCGACTAGGGTTGCTGTTTCCATTATTATATGATTTCAAGACCACAATGGATCTATGATAAGATCATTTATTTACAACGGAATGGTATACAAAGTCAACAGATCTCAATTAATACAAATAGGATTCAATTTATGGCTACACAAAGCGTGGAGGGTAGTTCTCGATCTGTTCCAAGACGAACTGTTGTAGGGGATTTATTGAAACCATTGAATTCCGAATATGGTAAAGTAGCTCCGGGATGGGGAACCACTCCTCTAATGGGTATCGCAATGGCTCTATTTGCGGTATTCCTATCTATTATTTTGGAGATTTATAATTCTTCCGTTTTACTAGATGGAATTTCAATGAATTAGATTTATAAGAAACAATAAGGCCTAGCTTTTGAATACAAAACGAAGCATTTTTCTCTCGGATTTTTTATTATAGTCTATTTTCATAGTTCGATCGTGAAATTTATTTCTGTATTTCTGGAATATGAGTGTGCGACTTGTTAGAATTGATCCTATATGATAGTACAGAGAGTGGATCTGTCGTCTTGATAGAGATGCTGTTATACCTCGTCAGGTATTTTTTATAGTATCTGTAGCACGGAATGTATGAAATAGATTACGAAGTATTAGAACTATGATTCATACTGAATATTCAGATCCCGTGATCGGACTCCAAAAAATTTCAAAGAGTTAGAAGGTATAAATTGAAAGATTTTTCTTCTTTCAAACTCTTTATCTATGTTTGATCAAAGAATAAACCTTTCTTTGGATTTTTACTCATTCTATTTATTGATTGAATAAGTGATGATACAACGGTTCTTACTCAGAGAATCTTTGGGCTTAGTTTGAAGGTTTTATTAAATAAATCATCGTGGTTCTAGTACGAATCTGAGGTTTCAATCGATTTGTAGTATCGTAACAAGAAAATTCCTATCAATAATAAAGAAAACAACAATAAGTCTACATTAC